TTTATCTATTCTCTGTATATTAAAATACTACATTACATACAGTATATATATATAAATATAATATCTGTGATTATAATATATAAATAAAAAAAAAAAGAAAATAGAATAATTATTCTATACTCTAAATAATTTAAATAATTGAATCGAGAAATTTTTTCAATGCAATTTTGAACGAAACTTTCAGATAAACAAATGGTATTCAATCATTCATATAATAAATAAACATATCTACATCAACCCACACACGACCCTATATTGATTTAATTCAATTAGAAGGGTATCGAAAAATAGGTAACCTCTTCTTTTTTTTTTGTTTGTTCAATAAGGTCATGAAAAATTTCTACTTAATTTATCTTTTATTTTACATAGAATGGATTTGCCTGGACCAATACATGATTTTCTTTTAGTTTTTTTGGGATTGGGTCTTATAGTGGGAAGTCTAGGAGTGGTATTACTTACCAATCCAATTTTTTCTGCCTTTTCGTTGGGATTGGTTCTTGTTTGTACATCCTTATTCCATATTCCATCGAACTCCCATTTTGTAGCTGCTGCACAGCTCCTTATTTATGTGGGAGCAATAAATGTATTAATTGTATTTGCCGTGATGTTTATGAATGGTTCAGAATATTACAAAGATTTCTATCTTTGGACTGTTGGAGATGGAGTCACTTCACTGGTTTGTACAAGTATTTTTTTTTCATTAATTACTACTATCCCAGATACGTCATGGTACGGTATTATTTGGACTACAAGGTCAAACCAGATTATAGAGCAGGACTTGATAAATAATGGTCAACAAATTGGGATTCATTTATCAACAGATTTTTTTCTTCCATTTGAACTTATTTCGATAATTCTTTTAGTTGCCTTGATCGGTGCAATTGCTATGGCTCGTCAGTACTAAATATTTCGAAATTTAATAATATAAAATTATATTAATTAAATTAATATAGACTTGTTCTTTTCTTCTTTAAAATATTTTTTTTATTGTTCATGTATAAATATATAAAGATAAAGTAAAGTATAAAAAAAAATGAAAAAAAAAAACGGAATTTTTCTATATTTATATCTATTTTCTATTACCAATACCTTTTTGCGTACTTTTAAAATAAAATTCTATTTTAGTCAATTGAATCGGTTAAATTGTTGTTCATATTGAAATGAATCGAGATTGATGAGGAGTTGTTCAATGATGCTCGAACATGTACTTGTTTTGAGTGCCTATTTATTATGCATCGGTATCTATGGATTGATTACAAGTCGAAATATGGTTCGAGCGCTTATGTGTCTTGAGCTTATACTGAATGCAGTTAATATAAATTTCGTAACATTTTCGGATTTATTTGATAGTCGCCAATTAAAAGGAGACATTTTCTCGATTTTTGTTATAGCAATTGCCGCTGCTGAAGCAGCTATTGGATTAGCTATTGTTTCATCAATTCATCGTAACAGAAAATCAACTCGTATCAATCAATCGAATTTGTTGAATAAATAGGGTTTATAAAAAAAAATATAGAGTATCTGCCAATAAAAAAATGGGTATGTGCAGCATATAGTGCTATTTGATAAAATGTAATAAATCAAAGTATCTTGGCCTTCTTTCATGAGCAGATCCAGAAGTAGATTGATTCTGGTAAATCTACTAAATCATTGATTCATCTGGTGTCTACAATATATAATTCATTTACTACTTTACTAGATCGAAATTTTATGATGTTAAAAAAAAATTATAGATCCAATGTCACATTCAGTAAAGATTTATGATACATGTATAGGGTGTACTCAATGTGTACGAGCTTGCCCCACAGATGTATTAGAGATGATACCCTGGGACGGGTGTAAAGCTAAACAAATTGCTTCTGCTCCAAGAACAGAAGACTGTGTAGGTTGTAAAAGGTGTGAATCCGCTTGCCCAACCGATTTTTTGAGTGTCCGGGTTTATTTATGGCACGAGACAACTCGTAGCATGGGTCTAGGTTATTGATACGTTCGAGAAAATTCCACTTGAATCCATCATTTTTTATCTTTACCGACAAAACCCGTACTCGAGAAAAGAAATATATATAATAATAAAACTAATAATTTTTTCTTTTCTCGAGTACGGGTTTTCGGGTCAAAGTCAAAGTAAGTGTATCTTGTTTTTACCACGAATGATTTTCCTTGGTTAACTATAATTGTTGTTTTGCCGATATTCGCGGGTACTTTCATTTTCTTTTTCCCTCATAGAGGAAATAAGGTTATTAGGTGGTATACTATTTGTATATGCCTATTAGAACTACTTCTAATGGCCTATGTATTCTGTTATCATTTCCAATTGGATGATCCATTAATCCAATTGGAGCAAGATTATAAATGGATCAATTTTTTTGATTTTCATTGGAGACTGGGAATTGATGGGCTTTCCATAGGACCCATTTTACTCACGGGATTCATCACTACTTTAGCTACTTTAGCGGCTTGGCCAGTTACTCGAGATTCAAAATTGTTCCATTTCCTTATGTTAGCAATGTACAGCGGCCAAATAGGATTATTTTCTTCTCGAGATCTTTTACTTTTTTTTATCATGTGGGAATTAGAATTAATTCCTGTCTACCTACTTTTATCCATGTGGGGAGGGAAGAAACGTTTGTACTCAGCTACAAAGTTTATTTTGTACACCGCGGGGGGTTCCATTTTTCTCTTAATGGGAGTTCTAGGTATGGGTTTATATGGTTCCAATGAACCAACATTAAATTTTGAAACATCAGCCAATCAGCCGTATCCTGTGGCATTGGAAATACTATTCTATTTTGGATTTCTTATTGCTTATGCTATCAAATTACCGATTATACCTCTACATACATGGTTACCAGATACCCATGGGGAAGCCCATTACAGTACATGTATGCTTTTAGCTGGAATCTTATTAAAAATGGGAGCATATGGATTGGTTCGTATCAATATGGAATTATTACCCCATGCTCATTCTATATTTTCTCCCTGGTTGATGATAGTAGGTGCAATTCAAATAATCTATGCAGCTTCAGCATCTCCGGGTCAGCGTAATTTAAAAAAGAGAATTGCCTATTCCTCTGTATCTCATATGGGTTTCATAATTATAGGAATTAGTTCCATAACTGATACAGGACTCAACGGGGCCCTTTTACAAATGATCTCTCATGGATTTATCGGTGCTGCACTTTTTTTCTTGGCAGGAACGAGTTACGATAGAACACGTCTTGTTTATCTCGATGAAATGGGGGGAATAACTATCCCAATGCCAAAAATATTTACAATGTTCAGTAGCTTTTCGCTGGCTTCTCTTGCATTGCCTGGAATGAGTGGTTTTGTTGCAGAATTTGTAGTATTTTTTGGATTAATTATGAGCCAAAAATTTCTTTTAATGCCAAAAATACTAATCACTTTTGTAACGGCAATTGGAATGATATTAACTCCTATTTATTCATTATCTATGTTACGTCAGATGTTCTACGGATATAAGCAATTTAATTCTCAAAATTCTCATTTTTTAGATTCTGGGCCGCGAGAACTATTTCTTTCAATCTGTATTTTTCTACCCGTAATAGGTATTGGTATTTATCCGGATTTCGTTCTCTCACTATCAATTGACAAGGTAGAAACTATTATATCTAATTATTTTTATAGATAGTTAGTTTTTATTTTATAATTTGATAATAAAAAAGTGAAAAAAAAAAAGTTAAAAAAATGAATTTACTTAAACTTAATAAAATAAACTTACTTTAATTGTAATCAAATATTTTTGTAGTTTTTGAAAATCATTTGACTTGATTCAAATGATTTTCAAAAACTCGTACAAACTTTCGTTATCTATGCTATTCCCATTATGTATTTGATATTCTATTCGTAACTGCTTTTTTTTTCAATTAAATGTTAATGCGAATGAACCATAACTATGCAGCCCTATTCCTAATAGATTGACTCCAAAATAGCATATCCAAATTATAAAAAATCCTATAGAAGCCACAATTGCAGAATTTGAGCCTTGCAAATTTTCATTTGTTCTAGTATGTAAATAAATTGCGAATATTGTCCAAGTAATAAATGCCCAAGTTTCTTTTGGGTCCCAATTCCAGTAGGATCCCCACGCTTCATTAGCCCATACTGCTCCCGAAAGAATACCTATGGTTAAAAATAGAAAACCGAGACTAATGACACGAGAACTCCAACAATCCAATTGCTGAATTAATTGATGCCTGTGATAATTTCTAAACGAAATAAAACAATTGTTTTGTAAAACATGGCTTATTTCATTCACGTATTGAATTTTCCCAAATGAAAATGACCTAAAATGGTTGTTTTTACATTTTAATTTTTGTTTTTTATTTTTTCGAAATGTAATGGCTAGAAGAGCTACTGATAATAATGATCCGCAGAGAAGAGATGCATAGCTCAATACCATCATACTTACGTGCATCATTAACCACTGTGATTGTAGAGCAGGTACTAATATTGTGGATTGATGCATTTCAGTTAAAAGACCTGAGGTGGCAAATCCTTGAGTCAAAATAGCACTGGGTGCAGTTATTGCACTTAGAAGATTTTTTTGTTTTCTAAAAAAAGGAAGCATATGAATAATGGATAAACTCCATGAAAGGAACATTAATGATTCATATAAATTACTTAAGGGTAAATGCCCCGAATAAATCCAACGAATAACTAATAATCCTGTTATACATAAAAAAGCGGCTACCATTCCTTTTTCCGACGAATCATATAATCCTACGATTTCGTGGACTAATAAGTTAATCAAATAAATCGTCAGTACGATTGAAACAATCGACAAGGAAATGTGAGTTAATATATGTTCTAAAGTAAAAAATATCATAAAAAATCCTAAAAAGGATATCCTCCAAGAATGGAATGGAGATCTGAAATTATATTCTATCCATTATAGGAATTATTATAGTTATAGTATTTATTTTACTAGTATTTCTTTTTTAGAAATATGCCGCTACTCGGACTCGAACCGAGATGCTCTAGCACTGCTTCCTAAGAGCAGCGTGTCTACCGATTTCACCATAGCGGCTTGCTCGAAATCATAATAGCCCATTCATTTTTAATCGTCGAGATTGGAGGAGTAAATTCAATGCAATATTTATTTTGCCGAAAGATTCAAAATATCCTTTAAATTACTATTTAAACGTTCAATAATCATTACCTTACTTAATTGTAGTGTGAGGTGGGGCTATTGTTGTTAGTTTTAAAACCGCACTGAATGGTTTTTCGTGTGGTTTAAGTTCTTGTAAAATTGTGGTTTAAGTTCTTGTAAAATTTTAGAATTGTAAGGAGGTTTAAAATGTTTGTTGGATAGGTTGAAAACTGGATTAACTATAAATTGCCAATTGCTAGGATTTAAATTGTACCCATAATGCGTGGTACTATTTATCAAACTAATTAAGTATTAGTCAAACCAATTAGTAGGTTGTAGATATACCAGTGAAAATTTGTCTTCAATATTTCTAAAACGATTTTTCATTATGGAATGCATATTGTGCTTTATGGATAGGTATCTTAATGTATTCTAAAGTTAAAGTTAAGTTAAAACATAGAATATATATTCGGCATCCAGAACCCAATAAGCCTTTTAAAATTAAAAGAAAAATATCATTTTTGTGAAAAGTGAATCGATGGGGAAACTAAAATAACAATCCCCATACCACAAAAACCCACTAACGAGAAAGAGAAAACTTTGTAAAGAGAAAAATAATATATTGTGCCTAATTTTTCGAGCCTTTGTCTAGTAGACACAAAAATGTTATCCTACAACATACGACAATAGAAAATTGCATCTCATTAAGTTTACCATATTAATGGTAATTTATTATCTTATAAATTATCGAATTCGTTGGTTCATATCGATTAAGATTATTCCAAGACTTTTCCAAGTCTTTATTATATAATATATTACTTGTTTGTTGTACAAAAAAGCTTTTAGAATTCCCGGTCGAAAGGGATTTTGCTAAAGAAAAAGCTTTTATTCCTGCCCAATACACTTTATTTTTCCAAAAAATTTTACGAATATGCTTTTTGGACATAGAAATACGCTTTTTTTGAATCGCCATTCAAAAATGCAGAGGTTATTCATTTTATAGTTAAATGTGGAAGACATTTATTGTTCAAAAAAATAGATAATTTTTTTATTACTAAAATTTACATACAATATTTTGAAGAAAGAATTATTTATACTGACTAGTATTATATATATATAACTATATTCGTTTGAAGAAAGAATTATTTATACTGACTAGTATTATATATATATAACTATATTCGAATGAAGATATTTATATATACATATATTTATATATACATGGTATTCATGGCTATAGAAATCGAGTTGCTTTCCATTGGTAAAAAAGAATCAAAAAGAGTTTCAATTGTCTATTTTTGCCATGTTGCATTTCATCTAATTTCAAAAAAGAAATCAAAAAGTTTAAGAACCCTTACCTAATTTAAGAAAACTAGACTGTAAAACTCTTTCTATTAATTGTAATTGATCGAGGATCAAGAAAGTATATCTAATCTAATAAAAATTCGAAAAAATGAGTATCCATTAGTAATAAATTTAACGATATGTTATTTGAACCAGAAATTTTTATTATTATTGCAGCTCTGTGCAAACTGGAGTGATGAGTAACAAATCGACGAACATCAATAAAATTAATCACAAGTATAAGTTTAAGTTGCTTTATTGAAACAAATATAAGCAACTCACTCAGTTTCCCAACGGACTAGTTCACAACCGATTAATGATTCCGAATTCTGAATTCCGAATCAATTAACGAAAATAAGAAACTAATCTCCTTGTTTTTTTGTTTATCGGGTTGAGTTATTGGTGGATCATAGGATACTCGGAATCAAGTACTTTTTTTTTCATAATTTTTGGACTTGTTTTATGTATATAAACTAAATTATTGTAATAATGATTGAAAATATTATATTCTCTATGTTCATATATCTTAATCTTTAATAAAAAAAAAAAAGAATAACTTTATCAGACTTAATCGTTTTTATTTGACTATTTGGAAATCATCAGAATTCTTAATTCTATTTCTATATTAATTCTATTTCTATTAAAGTCTTTTCATATCTTGATTTTTTTTGCTCCGTTCTAAATATAAAAGAGTTGGTGAATCGGAAACAATTTAACAATAAAAAAAGGTTTATTTTTTATGGAATATACGTATCAATATGCGTGGATCATACCTTTCGTCCCCCTTCCGGTTCCTATAGCAATAGGGGTAGGCCTTTTTCTTTTCCCGGCGGCAACAAAAAATATTCGTCGTATATGGGCTTTTCTTAGTGTTTTATTACTAAGTATCGTTATGATTTTTTCCGCCAATCTGTCTATTCAGCAAATAAATGGCAGTCCATCCTACCAATATGTATGGTCTTGGACCCTAAATAATGATTTTTCTTTAGATTTAGGCCACTTAATAGATCCGCTTACTTCCATTATGTTAATATTAATAACTACTGTTGGAATAATGGTTCTTATTTATAGTGACAATTATATGTCTCATGATCAAGGCTATTTGACATTTTTTGCTTATATTAGTTTTTTTAACGCTTCGATGCTGGGATTAGTTACTAGTTCAAATTTGATACAAATTTATATTTTTTGGGAATTAGTTGGAATGTGTTCGTATCTATTAATAGGTTTTTGGTTCACACGACCCCTTGCCGCAACTGCTTGTCAAAAAGCGTTTGTAACTAATCGTGTAGGGGATTTTTTTTTATTTTTAGGAATCTTAGGTCTTTATTGGATAACGGGGAGTTTTGAATTTCGGGATTTATTTGAAATAGCCAATAATTTGATTGATAATAATGGGGACAATTCTTTATTTCTTACTTTGTGTGCTTCCCTATTATTTGTAGGTTCGGTTGCCAAGTCTGCGCAATTCCCTCTTCATGTATGGTTACCTGATGCTATGGAAGGCCCTACTCCTATTTCGGCTCTTATACATGCTGCTACTATGGTAGCAGCAGGAATTTTTCTTGTAGCTCGACTTTTTCCTCTTTTTACAGTCATACCTTACATACTGAATATAATTTCTTTGGTAGGTATAATAACAATACTATTAGGAGCTACTTTAGCTCTTGCTCAAAGAGACATTAAAAGAAGTCTAGCCTATTCTACAATGTCGCAATTGGGCTATATTATGTTAGCTTTAGGTATGGGATCTTATCGAACTGCTTTATTTCATTTGATCACTCATGCCTATTCGAAAGCATTATTGTTTTTAGGATCTGGCTCCATTATTCATTCAATGGAAACTATTGTTGGGTATTCCCCAGATAAAAGCCAGAATATGGTTCTTATGGGTGGTTTAAAAAAATATGTCCCAATTACAAAAATTTCATTTTTTTTAGGCACGCTTTCTCTTTGTGGTATTCCACCTCTTGCTTGTTTTTGGTCCAAAGATGAAATTCTTAATGATAGTTGGTTGTATTCACCCATTTTTGCAATAATAGCTTGTTTCACAGCCGGATTAACTGCATTTTATATGTTTCGGATGTATTTACTTACTTTTGAAGGTCATTTAAATAGTAATTGTAAAAATTACAGCGGCAAAAAAAATAATGTGTTCCATTCAATATCTATCTGGGGAAAAAAAGGACAAAAAGTAAAAAAAAATAATTTGATTTTATCAACAATGAATCATAATCAAAGAATTTCTGTTTTTTCGAAAAACGTATATCCTATTGTTGGTAATGTAGTAACCAATATGATGGGGCCTCTTATTACTATAAAAAATTTTTCCAATAAAAAAATTTCCACATATCCTTATGAATCGGACAATACTATGTTATTACCACTTCTTATATTGGTCTTAGTTACTTTGTTCGTTGGATCCATAGGAATTCCTTTTGGTCAAGGAATAATTCATTTAGATATATTATCCAGATGGTTAACTCCATCAATAAACTTTTTACATTCAAATTATGATTTTGATTGGGATGAATTTGTGATAAATGCTATTTTTTCAGTCAGTATAGCATATTTCGGAATATTTATAGCGTTTCTTTTCTATGGGCCTGCTTATTCCAATTTTAATAATTTGAACTTCATAAATTTATCTGTTCAAATGGGTCCTAGGAGAATTATTTGGGACAAAATACTAAATATTATATATAATTGGTCATATAATCGTGGTTACATAGACGCTATTTATACAAAAACCTTAACTAGAGGTATAAGAGGGCTGGCAGAACTAAGTTATTTTTTTGATAAACAAGTAATTGATGGAATTACGAATGCTGTTGCTATTCTAAATTTATTTGTAGCAGAAATTATAAAATATGTAGGCGGAGGACGAATCTCTTCTTATCTCTTCTTTTACTTATTTTATGTATTTATTTTTATAGTAATTTACTGTATTTTGAATTTACAATTTAAAATTTAAATCAAAAGTGTTTTTTATTTTTTCTTCAAATTCTCGGTAATCAGTAGTAAGGGCAGTAGGAAGAGCGATATCATGAAGTTTGTTTATCCAAAGAGTTTCGATAGAATCTTCTATCGAGTTTATTAAATACTCGTTCATGTTTGAACCTGAATACAATTCTTTGATTGTTCCACGATGGGGTCCATTCAAAAGAGGATCATATATTTTAGGTAAGCATTCTTGTTCAGTCTCATCATTGCACAATCTAGTTCTTTTTTCGAGTACATCCATAGCAAGAGACCCCTTGTCTAGAGCTTCAATTCGATTGATAAGTTCGTTGATGAGGTTGTTTCGTTTTTGTTCATTGGTATAAAACCAATGATTATACAGTTCTGCTGGGGATAGCTTTTCTGTCGTGCACAAAAGCATCTTCTGTTGTATCATTTCAAAAAACGTTGACAAACTGGGCGGATATGTAAAAGATATTCTTTGTTTTCCATCACTTGGGCATGTATAAAAAAAATGTTGTGACATTTCAGTTCTTACGGCGTTTTCAAATAGATCATTTTTTATATAGCGCAATGGACGATTCC